TGCTTTGCCTTGCTATTTTGATTTTCACTAAAATTTGGTTTTATATTTAAATTAAAAAAAAGTAAGTTGCTTGGGATAAACCAAGGTTTCTCTTTATATTTATGATATAGTATCACAAACTCTGGAAAGAAAAAAACTTTCGGATTTGATATGAGGTGATTTAAAATTAAGAATTTTTCATTCATTCCCATCCAATCAAAAGATATTTCCATCCAATCAAAAAAGACCCTTTTGTAATTGATTTCGCAATTTGAATCAATTGGAAGATAAAAAATATGAAATTGATCCTTTATTTGGTCCTTATTAGGTTCAACCTGAATTTTTGTATTAAATTTCCACCCCAAATATTTTCTATCCGTATTTTTTTCCATATATATAATATCACTTTTTCCTAGATAATTCTTCATAGGAATATTCTTGAGTATGTTAAAAAAGTTTTCTTTATTTCTGGTGGAATTTTCCTGCTTCTTATTTCTTTCTAATGATGTTCTATAAATACAGGATTTCTTCTTAGTTTCAGAATGAATATATTTATATGATAAAAGATCATATCTATAGTTTTTTTCAAAATTATCCTCTTTATTTGATAATAAATAGACTTTCAAATTTTGTTTTTTTTTGTAATCAAAAAAAGGGTCTTTTTCATAGGAATACCATTTCTTTAAATCATTATTTTGAGAGGTATTTATCCCATTTCGCCATTTTTGGGGGACTAATCTAGACCATGTAATCTGAGATAAATCGTATTGATAATGACCTCTTAACCAGTTTTTCCATGGATTCATTCCATAATTTGGAAGTTTCTTATGTCTTATTTCGGAATCAAATATTCCTTGTCTTCCAAAAAAATCCTTTATTTCATTCTTAAGAAAAAAAGATGGTCCATTATATTGAAGAATAGATCTTACCTTATTGAAGTTAATTGCTTCGGTTTGTGATAATTTTAAAAATACATATTTTTGTGACAAGTAAGATAAATCAAAAAAAATATGTGACTTTCGCTTACTATTTCTAAGATTATCAAATATCTTTTTTATAGTCATAGGCGAAATAAAGTCAATTTGATTTTGTTTTGTTTTATTAATCCTTTCTTGATCTTGATTTCTTTTATTATTGTCAATGTATTTCTCAACAATTTTTTTTGTTGATTCCATAAAAAGGTATAGAGTGATTCTGCGCATATTAATGATACATAGAAAGATATCAATGTATATTTTTTCAATGCAAAATTGAATTAATAATTCAATATTTTTTCTTTTTAATAGTTTCCAAATTTTTGGGGGTGATTCTCCATTATTCTTTTTATTTTTTTTCATTATTTCTATTTGATTTCTGATTGTGTTTCTTCTATCAATTCTATGTTTCATTTCTTCTTTTGCCTGTAAATAATTTGTCCAACCTGTAGCTCGATTTTGACTAAGTGATTCATGAATTATCTTATTACTGATTATAGAATCATTTTCTGTTTGAGTTTGACTTGATTCATATATTTCTCTCGGTATAAATAATGGAATTTTTGTTCCTTTTAAAAGTTCTTTTATTATTTGTTTTACAAATAAAACAGCTTTTGTTTGTTTCTTTGTTATTTTTTTAAAAACTCTTCGAACTCTAAAATTGAATTTTCTGATTTCGACTTTATAGTCTATATCTTTAAAAATGGGTTCAAAAAAGGAAGGTGTTTTTCGAGGAGGCCCAAAAGGATATTCTGTTTCCATTCCCAAAACTGTTAAAAAACAAGAATCAAAATAATCCTGTTGCTTTCGATCGCTATCAGAGAGTCGTAGTTTAGATCTGTGCCAAGGTTTCAAATGAAAAGGATATAGGATTTTGATCTGAAAACCTTCTCTTAACCAATTTTTAGGAAATTCCGTTTTGGAGAATTGAAGACCATTATAGCTGCACTTTAGATAAATTTCTCTATTCCAATCTTGGAAATCCTCATACCATTCCGGAGATTGCCGTAATAAAATACGGCCAATATTCTTAACTATTATGAATAAGGGTAATTTAATATATCTTCTAAAAATTGATTGAGCTAGTAACAGAACACTTCTTGTTTTTTGTGCATATGGAATGTTATCCCAGAATTCCATTGCGTCTTCCTGGTTATTTTTTTTTATTTGGAATTGTTGATCTAAAATTTCGAATTCTGACTTTTTACCCAACCAATCTCTAATATTAAAAAAAAGTTTCATTAGGTTGGATATAGGAAAAGGAAAATCCTCCATTTTTTCCAAAAAAAGGGGGGAATGGGGATTTCCTTGAGAGGGTCCCCAAATAACCATTTTACGCCTTTGAACGCGCATAGATCCTTTTATTACGGCTCGACGAAAATCCGGTTCTTCTAAATAACTTATAAAACCCGAATCTCTATTAAATTTTGTATAAAGATTATAATTCTTGAAATGAGACTTCTTAAAACTTCGTCTGGAACGAGTTAAAAAAGCTATACGTTTAAATCTTCTTGTTCGAAGCTGGTGATCCAGCCCTTGCATTATGC